TGAGCCCCTTTTTCAAGGAAATATAAAATAGCAGGAACATTTAAATAAGTTTGATTCTTTATCGGATCATAAAAACCCACTTTCTGAAGATCTTTTCCTTCTCTTCGGGATCGAACATCAATTGCAACGATTCGATAGACGGCTCATTGGGATAGATGTAGATGAACAACACCCCCCCTAGAAACGTATAGGAAGCTTTCTCCTCGTACGGCTCGAGAAAAATGATTGATTCGAAGTTTTGTCTCTGTATGGAATTCTATCTAAGAAATGACAACTGGATCCATAAAATGATCAAAGCAATTAAAGATCTAAGTCTTTTTTTCTTCGTTCTTCCTTAAAATGAAAAAGAAACCATTCGTACTCTCATAACTCAAGTTGGATAACTTTCAAACAGTTCAAAGGAAAATCTTTCGGCAATTTCATTTATTGAGCGGTCTTTCCTCCTTTTTTGTTTGTCTCGTTTAAAATCGGATTCTTCAGTTTGATCCAGTTATTAAGACAATTAAAAAGGTGTTTCCTTGTTCTGGGATCCTTTATCTTTGTTTTATTTTAAATCATTGGGTTTAGACATTACTTCGGTGCTTTTTAATCCTTTCAAAATGGCAGCAACATACCCTTTTTGCGATTTTTATGAAAGAATCCTACAAGATGATGGATTCCCTCGTGAAACACTTTGGATCGAAAAAGTTTGATCAATTCCAATAAATTTTTTAATTTGAAACTTGCTCGAATTGGATTCTTTCGATTTCCATACCTAAGATATATTAGATATATTTACGAAGTTGTTTTAATTGTTTTATTGATTGGCATTAACCCTAGACCCTTGCCCCGAGAAAGAAATTAATACTTTCTACTCGAGCTCCATCATGGACTATTTACATTCCAAGACAACAAAAAACGAGGGGTTCTAGTGAAACAGAACCAATGATGTCGAGTTAAGAGCACCTTCATTCCTACAAAAAATGATGGATGTACAAATCCACAACGGATCGTGTCCTTCAAGTCGCACGTTGCTTTCTACCACATCGTTTCAAACGAAGTTTTACCATAACATTCCTCTAAGAACCGGTATGGAATTGATTCAATTATGGAATCATGAATAGTCATTGGTTGGGCTGATGTATAAACACCATAATCTAAAGTATTTTCTATATCTTCTATATCTATAGTATATAGATATAAATAATACTATAGATTAATACTATAGATCTATAGATATAGGGTGGATAAATATTTTTCTGAAGAAGTCTTAGTAAGACCCCATCGCTAATATTAAATTGTCTAACATTATAATATTAATTAATAAATATATATAATAAAAAATTTTTTTATATAAATAAAATAAGACGAATAAACGAATTCTTTTTAATTCTGCATCTTCACGTGACTTAATAGGAGAAAAGATTCAGCTTCTAAGGAATGATTTAAACTATTTCTCTTTCGAAATTTCGAATCAATTTCGAAAGTTCCCCTCTCGACATCATTATTCCAAGAAAATTTGATAGTTAAAAATAACTTTTGATCATCTTAGGAAAAAAGATAAGTCTTTTTTTTTTTCATCTGATTGATAAAATCCAAAGAATGGGGAGGGTTTCGTATCTATCAATTCGATCAAATAGACTGAGCAATTGTCACCGTTTATAGATATTGAAATGAACGCCTTCCCATCACTGATTAACTCCTATCTACCCCATTCTCTGGGACTGATGCAGCATAAATCAAAAGAAGGGGATGTCCTAGTCTTTTTTTTTTTTTACGAAATGCGAGCTGGCTGGGCACAAAGCCAAACAAGCCCAGATTAAGTCCAGTTTTTGCTCCTTTTTTCTATTTTAGCCTACCTCATTGATTAAGAATTAAGAGACTTAGTGAATTGAATTAGTACCAAAAACCCCTTCTTGGCGAAAAGTCAAGAAATCCACAAAAAAGAAAATTGAATCTAATTAGGCTAATTTAGGGGGTAGAGAATATGAGATAGGGAATATGGATTCTTTCGTATCTCGATTCAGTTTTTGAAAAAAAAAAAAACGATTCATCGAAGAAAAAAATCAGAAACAACAATCACATTCCAGCTAACATTTCGATTTTAAACAGAACATTGTTAAAAAAGCAATCTATATTGTCAGAGAATATATATGTTCTGGGACGGAAGGATTCGAACCTCCGAATAGCGGGACCAAAACCCGTTGCCTTACCACTTGGCCACGCCCCATTTAGATTTCTATGCGATACTAATAAAGTATATTGCTGGTTTTGTTTGTTTGTCAACTCTAGCCCAAATATCTATAGAATCGATTAGATTGGTATTCGGATTTTTCTATGTTTTTGGTATGTGTAGATATAGAATTCAACTTAATTTATTGATCATTACATATAATTCAATTAAGATATTGTATGAAAATATTATTTTTTCGATTCTCCTTTTCTCAAAGGAGGATTTTTGATTGGGTGGGTTCAAAGAAAAAGAAGGATTTTTTGTTTACCTTACTTACTTTCCTTTTCC